CAATAAAAAACAATAATTCATTCCAATAGATCTAATCAGTATTTGTAAAATCTCGGATAAAATACTCATCTTCCTTCATTAATCTTCGTGGATGGATTACATATGACCTTTTTCCTCTTTTCCTGTCCATGATTAAAGAGTTAGTGATATATTTTTGCGTTGGTATATCGAATCCGGTCAATTTATGAAGTGAGAATCATGACATGATTCTGTCTAAAAACTTCAACAGTCACATAGATCTAGGACCTATTCTTTTCTTGTATTTGTTTTGTGTGTGGAGTCGCCTGACTAATCGCTTTTTGGCAGAACAACAACCCCAATTGATTAATTTAGAGATAATGCAGAGATAATGAATTGGTCCTAAATGTATCAATTTCCTTCTTCTATATTCTATGAGTTGAGTTGGTTTTGGGATTTGGTCTGTCAAATCATTCGATAATGTCTAATTCTTTCTATTAGAAGTATCTTTCTTATGTAGATTAGATAATTTACGATTCCGTCTATTATACCACTCTGTGGTATGTTTCATTGTGTAATGTGGGTTTGCTGTAAAACAAACCTTTTTCTTGTAGTGAAATCCAACCCATCGGGTTTTCTTACTATTACTAAGTGTTATTGCCGTAACAAAACAAACAAGTATTTTGGTTCATTCCAAATCGCGATCTTTCTTTAGTACTCGAGATTGGTCTGAAATGGAATGACTCTTTTTTTTTCATTCTAACTCTAATGAAATAACTCGATTCTTTTTATTTTATTTCTGAGAGGGTCAGTCGGTATAGTACAAGAAAAAAGTTTCGAATTTTTTTGTATAGAAAGATATGAGTTGTTATATGTAAACTCGCAACTCAACGGATTGAATCAAATCAATTAAGGAAAATAGAAATGAAATCCAGGATAAGGAAAGGAGAAAAAATATAATCGTTCGGTGCTTTAGATTATGTTTATGTAATGTATTCGTATCAAATCAATAGAAGCAATGATCCTATACACAGATATTAATGAAAAAAAAATACTTCGAAAAGAATATGCTAGAAATCCCTAGATATTTTACCCCATATGACTACTGAAATTTTTTCCGTTTTGAAATTTTTTTTTTTATATTATATTTCTATATTAATTATATTTTTTAATATGTATATATATGTTAATGAATATGTATATATAATATATATTAATGAAAATTTCAAATTATAAATTATGATTATAAAAAATCTAATTATTTCTTAATATAAAATTTATTTATTTCTTAAAGTAAAGCAGTTATAGCAATAATTATAGCGTATAGCGAGCGGATCGGTCCTAAGAAAAGATAAGATAAGGATAAAGATACAATCCAAATTAGAATGAGACATTCTTCTGGTTTCATTCGGAAAAGGAAGAGATAGGACGAAAAAAAAAAGAAGAATGAATATCGACCGTTCCAGTATTCCAAATCGCACTGTAAAAAAGAAAGGGAGGGAGAAACATATATATGGGATATATCTATCCATATTGAATTGCGGATACATCAATGATAGAATCATTTCTGATTGAAACAAGGTTTATCCAATAGAAATAAACTGATAGAGGATCGCCAAAAAAATCAAATAGCAGCATACACTTTTTCGATATGGGAATCATTATCTAATGAATTCAACGGTTCCAAAATAAATGAAAGAGATGGGTGGAATTCCAACTGGATCTTGGTCTCAAATCAAAAGGGGATATGGCGAAATTGGTAGACGCTACGGACTTGATGGGATTGAGCCTTAGTATGGAAACCTACTAAGTGGTAACTTCCAAATTCAGAGAAACCCTGGAATTAAAAATGGGCAATCCTGAGCCAAATCTTTATTTTGAGAAAACAAGGGTTTATAAAACTAGAATAAAAAAAGGATAGGTGCAGAGACTCAATGGAAGCTGTTCTAACGAATGGAGTTGACTACGTTGTGTTGGTAGCTGGAATTCCTCTATCGAAATTACAGAAAGGACGGCCCTAACCCGAATCTATCGAATATATATATATATATGAAAGAAAAAATTCAGAGTTATTGTGAATCCATTCCAATCGAAGTTGAAGAAGAATCGAATATTCAGTGATCAAATCATTCATTCCCGAGTTTGATAGATCTTTTGAAAAACTGATTAATCGGACGAGAATAAAGAGAGAGTCCCGTTCTACATGTCAATACCGACAACAATGAAATTTATAGTAAGAGGAAAATCCGTCGACTTTAGAAATCGTGAGGGTTCAAGTCCCTCTATCCCCAACAAAAAGTCCATTTTACTTCCTAACTATTTATCCTCTTTTTTTCATCAGTGGTTCAAACAAAATTCACTATCTTTCTTTCTCATTCACTCTACTCTTTCACAAATGGATCCGAGGAGAAATCTTTGGATCTTATCCCAATTTGGATAGATACGATACCTGTACAAATGAACATATATGGGCAAGGAATCTCTATTATTGAATCATTCACATTCCATATCATTATCCTTACATTTATTAGATAAAATTTTT